AATAGAAAATCGAATAGTAGATAATCTGTTATGAAAGAAAGAAAACATTCTTTGAAGAATCAAGATTCGTAACCAATCCTTGCCTTATTTGTTGGATTAGGTCTAACTTTCTTGACTAAACTGCAAGAGTGGAACTTTACGAGATGAAATAGGGAAAGACAGAAGATAAAACTTAAAAGGATAATTGAGGTGACTCGTCTTCGAATCAACTTTGGTTGGGGGTTCGAAAAAGGAATAAAAATAAAGTAAATTCAAGGAGGAGCTTTCCTTTTTTTAAGGGGCCCCTCGGGGGGTCGTGGAATGCTTTTCTTCTCCTCTTATTCCATATGGAATACAATCAGTTAAAATAAGAAGGAATAGGGGAATATTCGACCGTTTCAATTCTTTATTTATCTTTTATTCCAAAATTCTCCCGAAAATCCAATTTCATTTTTCAATGGGGTTAGATGATCTAGTTCTTAATATTATTACTTTACTCAACTGACAGATTCCACAACAAATCTCTTGATTCGGAATTAGGGACTCATGTCGCAGCTGATGAATCGATTCTCTTTTACACTTCTGTATCTCACTCGATCTTGTTTTTTAGTATTATCTAAAATAACCGATGAATTCTGAATTTTCCATAACTTAGGTAAGCGCTTTACCAACATATGTAGTGTAGTAAAAAAATAAATGGAATTTAACCCTTTCATGCTTACTATAACTAGTTATTTCGGTTTTCTACTGGCTGCTTTAACTATAACCCCAGCTCTATTTATTGGTTTGAACAAGATACGTCTTATTTGAAATGAATTGAATGAATAAGTCAGAAAAGAAAAATCTTTCTTTTGGATTCCTGGTATTCTACGACTCTTTTCCACACTAATTACCAATTCTTTTCTTGGTCATTGAGATTCGTGGATAATTTAGACTACTATTTAGGGATAGATCGTACCTCTTTTTTTTTATCCCCTCGAACAAATCGAAATGATTGAAGTTTTTCTATTTGGAATCGTCTTAGGCCTAATTCCTATTACTTTAGCGGGATTATTCGTGACTGCGTATTTGCAATACAGGCGTGGGGATCAGTTGGATCTTTGATTGAGTAATATTTCTTTTTTGATTGACCTCCTCCAGACCAGAGAGGAGGTCAAATTGGAGTTGCAATTCAACTTTGTTTTGTTAAGTTATTTTACTCTGCTTCGACATAAGATAGATGGAATCACGCTCTGTAGGATTTGAACCTACGACATCGGGTTTTGGAGACCCGCGTTCTACCGAACTGAACTAAGAGCGCTTTCATTCAAAAAGAAAACCCTTTTCTACTCCTAACGTGTCTCACGTACGTATAGTATCCACAAATTCAAGTTATACCCACTTTAATTGATCTCCTCGCTACTGCCCATAAAGAAGAAAGAAGTAATAGGTAGGGATGACAGGATTTGAACCTGTGACATTTTGTACCCAAAACAAACGCGCTACCAAGCTGCGCTACATCCCTTTTCCAAATTGTTGTACAATGGCATTGTACACAATTCCTGTCTTGTTTTCCACATCGTAATTTTCTTCTCTTTCTCTATCTATATAGAACCTTCTTGTCATTTCTTCTTTTTGGTCTCATATAATCAAGTCAAGGAATGGTATACATCTAAAATCGAATCTAATTTCACCTATAAAAGAAAGATTACTATTCCTTGGTAATGTATAGGAAGAAGAGGTCATCTTTTTCTTTTTTAGGGATAGGAAAATCTCGTCTATACAGTTCATTCTATATAGAATATTGATTTTGTTTTTAGTTAGGAATTTCGCCTAAACAAAAGAAATACAAAAGATCTTGGGCAAGAGTATCTGATCATATATGTATTCCAATAAGGAAGGAGGATTTTCAATGCGGGATATAAAAACATATCTCTCTGTAGCACCCGTGCTAAGTACTCTATGGTTTGGGGCTTTAGCAGGTTTATTGATAGAAATTAATCGTTTATTCCCAGATGCTTTGTCATTCCCTTTTTTTTAATTCTAGTTATTGCTATGCGAGGAATTCTTCGTGACATGACGAAAATTTTCCCTTTTTCAATCCTTTTTTTTTTAGTATAGGAAGGAAAAAGAAAGAAAAGATGGATTGGGTTGAACCTCCGAGTCATGAAAAATTCGGTAAATCCCATTTTGGAAAACAGAAATTCAATTAAAAGCGGTATCCAAGCTAAGTCAGGCCTCAGAAATCAGAGCATAGAAAGAGGCTGGGCTGGCTACTTAAATGAAAGGATTTCGAAGCAAAATCCTTGCTAATTCGACAAGGATTGTATTCTTTAATTATTTCTCCATTTTTTATTACTTAATTTAAGAATTTCCAAAATTTTTTATTCTAATGGATTTTATTCTTCTTCTTCGGATTCAAAATAGAAGAATAAAAGAATAAGTAGAAAAATTAAGTTAAGTCAATCCAAAAAAGAAAGGAGGTTCATGGCCAAGGGGAAAGATGTTAGAATCAGACTTATTTTGGAATGTATCAGTTGTGTTCGAAAAGGTGCCAATAAGGAATCGACGGGGATTTCTAGATATAGTACTCAAAAGAATCGCCACAATACACCTGGACAATTAGAATTCAAAAAATTTTGTCGTTATTGTCGCAAGCATACGACTCATGGCGAAATAAAAAAATAGGGGCATCGTGTGTTCGATCTTTCCAAAGAACAGATTTAATATATAGAACATAGATAGAATACAAAATACAAATCACCTCATTTGATTTCAGGTAGATATTATTTCATATGTATAGAGGGTATTCATATACTATATATGAATCAAATAATATATGGACCAAAGAAAGACTACTTCTTCTGGATCCAAAATTAATAAAATAAAGAAATCCATTTTTTTTCCAATTTTTTAATAAAGAATAAATCATGTATACATCTAAACAACCTTTTCATAAATCTAAGCAACCCTTTCGTAAATCCAAGCAAACTTTTCAAAAATCCAAGCAAACTTTTCGTAAGTCCAAGCAAACTTTTCGTAAATCCAAACAACCTTTTCGTAAATCCAAACAACCTTTTCGTAGGCGTCCTCGGATTGGCCCGGGGGATCCAATTGATTATAGAAACATGAGTTTAATTAATCGATTTATTAGTGAACAAGGAAAAATATTATCGAGACGAATAAATAGATTAACCTTGAAACAACAACGATTAATTACTCTTGCTATAAAACAGGCTCGTATTTTATCTTTCTTACCATTTCGTAACTATGAGAATGAGAAGCAATTTCAAGCCCAGTCAATTTCAATAATTACTGGTCCTAGACCCAGAAAAAATAGACATATTCCTCAATTAACGCAAAAGTTCAATTCCAATCGAAACTTAAGAAACTCCAACCAGAATTTAAGAAACAACAATCGGAACTTAAGTTCCGATTGTTGATGTTTTATTCGAAAGGGCCAGACCCATATATAAGGAAAGTAATCCAGTTTTGATTCTTGTGTTTGTTATAAGAAAGAAAAATGGGGAAGAATAAATAGTTTTTTTATTTATTGCAACATGCTCGTTGATTCTTACCACTTAATCTTAATTTATTGTATCTTCCCGGAGTTCCCTCTCCGGGAATTCGGTTTTAATTATTCCTGTATATTACTTTTTTATCCATTTAATTGATGATCTTTATTTTATTGGAAATCGTGTAAAGATTATTTGGATTTGATACAGCTACTTGTGCAAGCATTTTACGATTAAGAATCAATTCCTTCTTGTACAGATTGTGTATTAATTTACTATAACTATAGAATACTTTATATATCCGCGTTGCTGCGTTTATCCGAGTGATCCACAAACGACGAAAATCCCTCTTTTGCCTGCCTCTATCTCGATGAGAGGAAACAAAAGCTCTTCTTACTTGTTGAGTAATCATTCGATTAAGTCTTAAATGAGCCCCTCTAAAGTTTGAGGCAAATGAACGCATTTTTGTTCGTCGTCTCCGAGCTATATATCCTCGCGGAACTCTGGTCATTGAATCAAATTAACCTTAATGAATAACTAATGATTTCTCTTCTTTTAGCCATCCTTTTTCCCATTAATAACAAAACGAATTATTCCGATATATAAAATATTAATTCCAATGGCTTTTGCTACTGTAACCTTCCCAACCACGATTTTTTATTCTATTCCCTTCAGTTATTTCTATGCGAAATAACAAATTCTAACGATACTCAAAAAAATAGTGGGTTCCATCGTTTCTATGGTTCCCTTTTAAACGGTGAGGCCCTCTCTATACACCGGAGCCCTTTCTTTCATTTCATCAAAAGGTATTGTGAACTTGTATAGTTCACATTCTTTGGCTCTACCTATCCATTATAGAGTAAATAGCTCTTTTCACAATAAGAGTTATCCATACAGTGACGGCATTTAATTATGAAAGTTGGCTAAGTAGCTGACCCTGTTAGTCCGTTCTTTTAAGATAAAGGAGCATAAGCCTTTTTCTTTTTATTACTATTTCCTCCGCTTAATGGATAACCATTTTCTACCAATGGGGGAATTGCTTCTTATTTCCAATTTAGATGATTGGATTTGCACCAAAGGAAACCAGAAATTCCATATTACCATAGAAATCTAGGATAGAGCTTCTCTATCCTATTCATTGGTACCGATCATGGATACTTCAAAAATTGTCTTATTTGTTTGAACTCATGATCTGAACGAGTCACACATACACCCTAGCACATGTTCCTCGACGCTGAGGACATCCCTTAAGCGCGGCCGATTTTCTAGCATTTCGTATTGGCTGTCTTGCGTTTCTAATAAGTTGTTTAACCGTTGGCATGTCGTATGTATATAGAAAAAAAGGATTGGTTTAGATCGATCTTAACCTGATGATTGATCATCATGAAGTATTTCTATTTTCTATTAAATCGCAGAAAACCTGAATTTAGGTTTGAAATAAATTTACAAGAAATGCGACCACTACCAATCCTTAAACATTTCTGGAAACCACACTGGATCAGTATCGCAGTGCTCGTCAATCATTTCATCCCCTACAATATCGACAAGTCCATAAGCTTTGGCTTCGTCTGCTGACATAAAAACATCCCTTTCCATGTCTTCGGATACAACCCAAAAAGGCTTGCCTGTTCTTAGTGCATAAACCCTTGTGATCATTTCGCGAACTTTGTGTAACTCTTCCACTTCTAGTAAAAATTCTGGTGTCCTTGCCCGATAATAAGCACTAGCAGGTTGGTGAAGCATAATCCTCGCGTGAGGGAATGCTATACGCTTGGTGGGTTCTCCTCCAAGAAGAATGAAGGATGCCATGGACGCAGCTATTCCGAGGCATATTGTATATATATCTGGTGTCACCGTTTGCATCGTATCAAAAATTGCCATTCCTGAGATTAGCCACCCGCCTGGGGAGTTTATAAACAAAAAAATATCGCTAATTCCATCTTCTATACTGAGATATACCATGAGACCTGTAATATGATTCGTGATCTCGCAACGAATCTCTTGACCTAAAAAAAGTGTCCTTTCTCGATACATAACATTGTATAAGTCAACCCAAGTCGCTTCTTCATCTCCGGGAATCCGGTAAGGTACTTTTGGAACACCAATGGGCATATTAGATTAATATTATTAAATTTAAGTAAGAAAACTATACTTTAATATGGAAACGTAAGAATGGAAGAGAAAGAAAGAATCCGCAGTTTATTGTCTTTTTTTTTTCTTATTCTATATGAATACTATAGATTCTATTAATACGTAGATTGAAATAATACATAGATTGAAAGGTTATATCTATAAGGAAGGTAAGACAGATTGAATAAAGAAAAAAGAATCGGTGATTGGAATGATAAACAAAGAGGGATAGGGATCTATTCTTCGTTTTTTTTTCCAAATAGGCCAAGCTACCCATTGCATATTGGCACTTATCGAGTATAGAATAGATCTGCTTCTCTTTCTTCTTACGAACAGAATTGGCTTCTTATTTTTAATGGAATGAAATAAATATTCACGCTTTCTGACACAGAATCCCCTAGAGGGGTTAGGTACATAGGATATGGATAGTCTTTTCCAATGCGATAAAATAAAGCGACATCGTGTCTATTTTTCTTTGCTAAAGGGGTATTTCCATGGGTTTGCCTTGGTATCGTGTTCATACTGTTGTATTGAATGATCCGGGTCGATTGCTTTCGGTGCATATAATGCACACAGCTCTAGTTTCTGGTTGGGCCGGCTCGATGGCTTTATACGAATTAGCGGTTTTTGATCCCTCTGATCCTGTTCTGGATCCAATGTGGAGACAAGGTATGTTCGTCATTCCCTTCATGACTCGTTTAGGAATAACCAATTCGTGGGGTGGTTGGAGTATTTCAGGAGGAACTGTAACGAATCCGGGTATTTGGAGTTATGAAGGTGTGGCAGGTGCGCATATTGTGTTTTCTGGCTTGTGTTTCTTGGCAGCTATCTGGCATTGGGTATATTGGGACCTAGAAATATTCTGTGATGAGCGGACGGGAAAACCCTCTTTGGATTTGCCCAAGATCTTTGGAATTCATTTATTTCTTGCAGGGGTGGCTTGCTTTGGCTTTGGCGCATTTCATGTAACGGGTTTGTATGGTCCTGGGATATGGGTGTCCGATCCTTATGGACTAACTGGAAAAGTACAAGCTGTAAATCCAGCGTGGGGTGTAGAAGGTTTTGATCCTTTTGTTCCGGGGGGAATAGCTTCTCATCATATTGCTGCAGGTACATTGGGCATATTAGCGGGCCTATTCCATCTTAGTGTCCGTCCGCCTCAACGTCTATACAAAGGATTACGTATGGGCAATATTGAAACTGTACTTTCCAGTAGTATCGCTGCTGTTTTTTTTGCAGCTTTCGTAGTTGCCGGAACTATGTGGTATGGGTCAGCAACTACCCCAATCGAATTATTTGGGCCTACTCGTTATCAGTGGGATCAGGGATACTTTCAGCAAGAAATATATCGAAGAGTTAGCGATGGGTTAGCCGAAAATCTTAGTTTATCAGAAGCTTGGTCTAAAATTCCCGAAAAATTAGCCTTTTATGATTATATTGGTAATAATCCGGCAAAGGGGGGATTATTCAGAGCAGGCTCAATGGACAATGGGGATGGAATAGCTGTTGGATGGTTAGGACATCCCGTCTTTAGAGATAAAGAAGGGCGCGAGCTTTTTGTACGCCGTATGCCTACTTTTTTTGAAACATTTCCGGTTGTTTTGGTAGATGAAGAGGGAATTGTGAGAGCGGACGTTCCTTTTAGAAGAGCAGAATCCAAATATAGTGTTGAACAAGTAGGCGTAACGGTGGAGTTCTATGGTGGCGAACTTAATGGAGTAAGTTATTCTGATCCTGCTACTGTAAAAAAATATGCGAGGCGTTCCCAATTAGGGGAAATTTTTGAATTAGATCGGGCTACTTTGAAATCAGATGGTGTTTTTCGCAGCAGTCCAAGGGGTTGGTTCACTTTTGGTCATGCTACCTTTGCTTTGCTCTTCTTTTTCGGACACATTTGGCATGGCGCTAGAACCTTGTTCCGAGATGTTTTTGCTGGTATTGATCCAGACTTGGATGCTCAAGTGGAATTTGGAACATTCCAAAAAGTTGGAGATCCAACTACAAGGAGACAGGCAGTCTGATACCACATTGCTATGGTATCTTTCATCTCTCTTTTTTGATTTGACATGGGAAACATCTCCCATCCTTTCTTTGACTCTTTTTCTTTCTTTATATGGGAAATGATCCCAAATGACAAATGAATAGGTGTGGAAGTTATAATTGTAAATAAACCACGATCGAATCTATGGAAGCATTGGTTTATACGTTCCTTTTAGTTTCGACTTTAGGGATAATTTTTTTCGCTATCTTCTTCCGAGAACCACCTAAGGTTCCGACTAAAAAAATGAAATAATTTCATTGAAGTAAGAAGTCTCCCCATCTGGGAGACTTCTTACTTCAATTAGTCCCCGTGTTCTTCGAATGGATCTCTTAATTGTTGAGAGGGTTGCCCAAACGCGGTATATAAGGCATACCCAGTAAAGCTTACAAGTAAACCAGATATGGAGATGGCGACTAAAGTTGCTGTTTCCATTTTTATAGAATTTCAAGATTACAATGGATCTACGAAAAGATCGTGTATTTACAACTACAACGGAATAGTATACAAAGTCAACACCAATGATTAAATAGAATTTATGGCTACACAAACCGTTGAAGATAGTTCTAGACCTGGGCCAAGACGAACTCGCGCAGGTAGTTTATTGAAACCCTTGAATTCGGAATATGGAAAAGTAGCTCCGGGTTGGGGGACTACTCCTTTTATGGGGGTCGCAATGGCTTTATTCGCGATATTCCTATCTATCATTTTAGAAATTTATAATTCTTCTGTTTTACTGGACGGAATTTTAATGAATTAGGTTTCTACTAACTAAAACTACGAAGTCATAGTTTTTCCATCCAAAAAAGCCTTTCTACTTTAAGCTCTACATTTCTAGACATTCTGGTAGTTCGACCGTGGAATTTTTTTGTTTCGGTATCTCTGGAATATGAGTGTGTGACTTGTTAGAATTGATCCTATTGATAATACATAGAAAGGGCCTGTTATCTCTATCAAGATGATTCTAATTCGTCGGATATTTATTATTTATTCTAGTATCTGGAACACGAAATAGATAGAGTGGATCAAGAAAAAAAAATGGAACTATGATTCATACTCACTATTCAGACCTCGCAACCAGACTGAAAAAAATTCAAGTAGTTTTTAATAAAAAAAGAAAATGTCTTCCTTCCAAATTTGTTTGCCCAAAAGACAACTTTTTTTTTTTCTCTTGATTTTGTCGAGTTATTACACCGATTCAATAAATGATCATCAAGCGGTTCTTATTCGAAGAACCCTTGCCTTTTGTTTAGCTTGAGACTCAATCATCGTGGCTCTAGTATGAATCTAAGGTTTTAATTGAACTGATTCATAGGATCGCAACAAGATAATTTCTATCAGAAAACTACTAGAATTTTTGCTTTATTTATTTACTAGTAAAACAAAACAAGAGTAAATCCGCATTACGCAAAAAAAAAAAGAAATCCAAAATAGGGAAGAGAAAAGTCAAGAGGCCTCTAATGACCAACATAAGGCAAAGAAAGGAAGACAGATGAGCCAACTTGAGATTTTTTGGCATTATCATCACAAAGAATAAATTCTGGATTTTTCTTATTTCATATCTTCAAGGCAAATCGACCCAATCCAGTGGCTGATGAAGTTTTGAACCCTTTTTTTTCTAATATCCGTTGAAAATTTGTGTGTTTCTGCTTGAGCCGTACGAGATGAAATTTTCATATACGGTTCTCGGAGGGGGACTCGGGTTAGTTACCTATCTCAATAAAGTATATGATTGGTTTGAGGAACGTCTTGAGATTCAGGCAATTGCGGATGATATAACTAGTAAATATGTTCCTCCTCATGTCAACATATTTTATTGTTTAGGGGGAATTACACTTACTTGTTTTCTAGTACAAGTCGCTACAGGTTTTGCTATGACTTTTTACTACCGCCCAACCGTTACAGAGGCTTTTTCCTCGGTTCAATACATAATGACCGAGGCCAACTTTGGTTGGTTAATCCGATCAGTTCATCGATGGTCAGCAAGTATGATGGTTCTAATGATGATCCTGCACGTATTTCGTGTGTATCTCACAGGTGGATTTAAAAAACCCCGCGAATTAACTTGGGTCACAGGTGTGGTTTTGGCTGTATTGACTGCATCGTTTGGTGTAACTGGTTATTCTTTGCCTTGGGATCAAATTGGTTATTGGGCAGTCAAAATTGTGACAGGTGTACCTGAAGCGATTCCGGTAATAGGATCGCCTTTAGTGGAGTTATTGCGTGGAAGTGCTAGTGTGGGCCAATCCACTTTGACTCGTTTTTATAGTTTACATACTTTTGTACTGCCTCTGCTTACTGCCGTATTTATGTTAATGCACTTTCCAATGATACGTAAGCAAGGTATTTCGGGTCCTTT